TTATTTACTGGATAGTTGTACATTTCAATTTGAATTAGGGATTCCGTGTACAAGGTTCTTAACTGCATATGCATCTGATCATTTATGTATTACCATTTTAGATTACAATAAAAGAAGGAAGGAGATTTTTCAATGCGAGATCTAAAAACATATCTTTCCGTGGCACCGGTATTAAGTACTCTATGGTTCGGGTCTTTAGCAGGTCTATTGATAGAGATTAATCGTTTTTTCCCAGATGCATTGACATTCCCCTTTTTTGATTCTAGTTATTGATACGGTACCAAATAACGGAGATTCGAGATACAATTAAATATTTGTGACTAATCCTTTGCCCCCTTTTTCTCTTTTTTCCTTTTAGAATAAGAGGGAGGAAAGAGAAAAAAAGAAAAGGTGTATTCAACAGCTTCGAGACTTGGGTTCAAGTTTGAATTAAATAAATTATTCAATTCAAAAATTAACTAGGGATGGAGGTAGAATAAACAGGGTGGGGCCTAGATCTAGGACAAGACTCTTATACAAGGTACTTAAATGTAAATGAAATACTGTGATTTGAATTTGAAATAAAGTTTAGAAATTTTTTTAGTATATTGATTGCAGCGAAAGTTTTCATAATTGGATTTCAAGTTAATAACTTCTATTTATCCTTCCTTCCTTCTTCTTCGTTTCGGATCGAAAATAGAAGAGTTGAGTAAATCAAAAATCCAAAGGGGGTTCATGGCCAAGGGAAAAGATGTCCGAATAACGGTTATTTTGGAATGTACCGGTTGTGTTCGAAACGGTGTTAATAAGGTATCAACGGGTATTTCCAGATATATTACTGAAAAGAATCGTCACAACACGCCTAATCGATTGGAATTGAGAAAATTCTGTCCATTTTGTTACAAACATATGATTCATGGGGAGATAAAGAAATAGATCGAATCGAGCACTTGTATGTAACCCTTCCAAGGAAGGGTAAAAATGACATTTCTATATAGAACATAGTTAAATATTCTATATATAACATAATTAAATATAAACAAACCAAATCCTATTTATTCTAATTCATTTTAGATCCGACCGAAATAGGATTTTCGGGATAAGGAATAAACTAAACAAACCATGGATAAATCCAAGCGGCCTTTTCTTAAATCCAAGCGATCTTTTCGTAGGCGTTTGCCCCCGATTCAATCGGGGGATCGAATTGATTATAGAAACATGAGTTTAATTAGTCGATTTATTAGCGAACAAGGAAAAATATTATCTAGACGGGTGAATAGATTGACCTTGAAACAACAACGATTAATTACTATTGCTATAAAACAAGCTCGTATTTTATCTTTGTTACCTTTTCTTAATAATGAGAAACAGTTTGAAAGAACCGAGTCGACCACCAGAACTGCGGGTCTTCGAGCCAGAAATAAATAGGCTTACTCTTTCTTCACTTGACTAAAAAAAAGTAAAATCCGAACTCAAACGCAGATTGATGTTTTGTTCGAAAAATATGGATTTAATTATCGTGTCGTAAGAAAAAAAAAGAATCGGGCAAGAATAAAGATTTTTTTTGAGTGTGTTCATTCAGTTTTACTATTTTTTTATCATATTTATTTTGACTTTACCCTCCCGGAGTTCATTCTCCGGGGAACTCCGTTTAAATTATTCCGGTGGATTCTTTCCAATGTACTTCTTTTATTTTATGATCTCATTGGAAATCATATAAAGACAATTTTTATTTGATATAGCTATTTGTGCAAGTATTTTACGATTAAGAAGCACCTGTTTCTTATATAGGTCGTGTATTAATCTACTATAACTATAGGATACCCCTATTTCACGAATTACTGCGTTTATTCGAGTGATCCACAAACGGCGAAAATTTATCTTTTGCTTATCCCTATCCCGATGCGACGAAACCAAAGCTCTTATTTTCTGTTGAGTAATTGTTCGAGTAAGTCTTGAATGAGCCCCTCGAAAGCTTGATGCAAATAAACGAATTTTTGTTCTACGTCTCCGAGCTATATTTCCCCGTCTAATTCTGGTCATTGAATAAATGAAACTTTGACGAATAACTAATAGATTTCCTTTCTTTCAGTTATTCTTTTTCCCTTTCCTAGTCTATTAATAACAAAGCTTTTTTCCAATGTATAAACTAAAAATTCCAATGACTTTGGCTACTATAACCTTCCCGACCGCTATTTTTCTTTTTTCTAGACATTTCACTTCGAAATAAGAAATTTCATTTTACTAGGTATCAAAATATAATAAATAAAAAATATAAATGGATAAAGAAATAGTGGCTTCCTTCGTTTATATGGTTACTTCTTAAACGGTGAGGTTTTCTCTATACACCGGAGCCTTTACTTCATTTAATCAATGTTATTGGTAACTTGTATAGTTCACATTCTTTGGCTCTACCCATGAATTATCTAGTAATAGGTCTTTCACGATTAGATCTACTTACACAGTAACGGTATTTAATTATGAAAGTTGGCTGGGTAGCTAACCCTGTTAGTCCGTTCTTGCAAGAGGGGCCTAAGTTTTATGTTTTTATTTTTAAGTAGGATTTTCTCCGCTTAATGGATAACCATTTGCTACCAATGGAGAATTGCTTCTTATCTTAAATTGAGGTGATTGGATTTGCACCAATGGAAACCATAAATTTCATACACAATAGAATGGATAGATTTTTTTTTATACTGAATTGAACGGACTTCTTTTTCTATTCTATCCTATTCCCCGGTACTGATCATTGATACTAGAAAAGGTTTTCTTTCTTTTATCCCAGCTCATGATCTGAACGAGTCGCACATACACCCTAGTACATGTTCCTCGACGCTGAGGGCATCCCCGAAGCGCGGGGGATTTTGTGACATTTCTGATTGGCTGTCTTGTATTTCTAATAAGTTGTTTAATAGTTGGCATGTTGAATCATATCATATAAATAATGGGCTGGTTTAGATCGATCCTAACCTGATGATTTTTAATTACTTCTATTTAATTTTCTAGTAAATTCAGCAAAAATATAAAATAGGAAATCGAGAATTTGCGCGAAAAAATCCGGGCTTTTCACTCAACCACCGCTACAACATCAACAATTCCATAAGCTTGGGCTTCTGTTGCTGACATAAAAACATCTCTTTCCATGTCTTCCGAGACAACCCATAAGGGTTTGTCCGTTCTTTGTACATAAACCCTTGTGAGGGTTTCACGCAGTTTTAGCAGCTCTTCCGCTTCCAGGATAAATTCTCCCGTTTGTGCCTCATAAAAAGAACTAGCAGGTTGATGAATCATTACCCTGATGGTATAACAAAAGAGGGGTTCCTCTATTTTGCATGATGAATAGAAAAGAAAGATAAAGAATAAAAATAAAAAAAAGATAGAATTGAACAACCACAACCGTACGGGCATCTTTTATGCATTGCATACGGCTCTATAATAAAATTACCTTCCATCAACGAAAAAAATAGGATCTATCAGACCCAGATCGGTAAATGATCAAATTACCACCCTTCCTTTCGTAGGAGTTCAAAAATACTATGATGGTTCCGTTGCTTTATATATATTTATTATTAAGATTATTTGGTTTGTCTGTGTTTCAGCAATCCCAAAGTTGCTTTTTGTAAAATTAAGGAAAAAAATAATCTTTTTTTTTTTTTATTTGGAACTCTTTCAGAATACAACTAAGCCCCCGATAAAAAAGTTTGTGACGCTGAACTGGAATCTCCAATATAAAAAACAGGAAATACCTTTTATCTCATACTACTCTCTCGATACATAATCAAATGTTTTGAAAAAACAATAAAAATTGTTTTATTTTGATATCGAATTCAAAGTGCCATGCTATTATTACTTAATATTCATATGGCGAAGGCATAGTCTTATTTTTTTCTCTCAAATAAAAACCTCATTGGCGCCGAGCGTGAGGGAATGCTAGACGTTTGGTAATTTCTCCTCCGGCCAAGATAAAAGATCCCATTGAAGCGGCTAATCCCATGCATATTGTCTGTACATCTGGTCGCACAAATTGCATTGTATCATAAATAGCCACTCCAGGGATAACCCATCCGCCGGGAGAGTTTATAAACAAATAGAGATCTTTGGTATCATTCTCTATACTGAGATATACCATAAGACCAATAAGTTGGTTCGAGATCTCGCTATCAACCTCTTGTCCTAAAAAAAGTAATCTTTCTCGATAAAGTCGGTTGATTAGGGTAAAATTATATCCCTTACGAACCGTACAGGCGCCTTTTGGTGCATACGGTTCAACAAAAAATTGCAAAAAAAAGAATCAATGTGCAGATTCCAATCCTCTTTCTTTTTTTATATTCTTCGTATAATATTCTTGTATTCTTGTAATAGAAAAATAATAGAAAAGAAAAAAAAAGAAGTCACTAAACTTATCGAATTAACTTCTTATTGATATATTGTTTCATCGAGATCTAATCCAAATCACAATGTCGTTTTCTTGTTCCTGAATGGGCCCTGTTAATCTTTTTAGGTTTATGCTCTACTCCGGGTAAGGATACGCCCGATTTTTATTTGTACATATAGGACAAATGATTCCATTACCACTTCTTTTTGTTATGACTTCCCCCCTTTTTCAATTTTTATGCCTTCCGCCCAAAATTTCCAAAATTTGATGTATTCATGCATATTAATATTACTCGATTGATTAAGAGTTTGAGATGGCTTCTCTTTACAAAAAGAAATCGTTTATGATACAAATAGTAATCATAGATCTATTTCCAATTGGGCTTTTTCTAAACGGAGCCTGGATACTTAAGTTTTTTAGTTCCACTAAGCTAACCATAAATTTTTATAATTATAATAGTAATCTGAATTTCCCCAAAAATGTATCTAATTGCACTTCACGCTCCAAATTTTTGATGATTCAATTAATCTTTCTTGGGCGAAACAGAGGATATCTCGATCGGGGAAGAGAACGGGGAAATACCGTATGACCCAATATATCTGACAAGTCGCACTATACGTCAACCCAGGATGCATCTTCCTCTCCA